CATCGAATCATGGAATGAAGAGATTCTACTTGTCTCCTGAACTAAATTCTTGGAGAAAAAAGAATTTTCTGCTTGATCCCGCTTACTAGATTTCTCGTTTGTTAAGTTCCTGTCTTGGTGGGAGGGAGATAAGGATATCTCGTCTTAACAATGAATCAAATGAAAGTGAAAAAAATAGAATTTCACACCTTTTTCCTTTTCTGACGGACCAATCATTCCCTGAAAAAATCCTACTCTTCCTTATTATTTCTATTTTTTGTATTTATTACTTTTTTTATTTACAAATTTATAAATAAAATTCTAAATACTAAATAATCTAAACTAAAATAATCGAAATAAATTCAATTGAAATAATTAAAAAATAAAAAAATACTACGACTAGATTTCTAATGGCGATTCTAATGAATAATTCCTCAATGACGAATAAAAAATAATTCTATGCAATTCTGAAAGGGGGAAAGATCCCTCGGATAGAATCGTTCGATTATATTGACAATTTCAAAAAACTGATGATACTATGATCATAGTATGATGGCCGTTGGTCAAGCAGGCCCCCATCGTCTAGTGGTTTAGGACATCTCTCTTTCAAGGAGGCAGCGGGGATTCGAATTCCCCTGGGGGTAGGGTACTACGAAAGGAAGTTGATCATGGATTACCAATAAGTCTAAAATTGATTCTTCCTGGGTCGATGCCCGAGCGGTTAATGGGGACGGACTGTAAATTCGTTGGCAATATGTCTACGCTGGTTCAAATCCAGCTCGGCCCAATAATTCGCCAATCCGCCATGAGATGATATAACCCCCTTTGTACTTCAGAAATACCCGATCCGGAGATAAAAAAGAATCAAATTTTCTGCTAGATCCCGTATTTCCCTGGGATTGTAGTTCAATTGGTTAGAGCACCGCCCTGTCAAGGCGGAAGCTGCGGGTTCGAGCCCCGTCAGTCCCGACGGATCCAATAAATATATCAATAAATCTCTCCCTTTTTATGAAGGGGACCGGGGGCAGAATTTCATTGTCAAAGCAAAGGGGAAATCCTTAGTTCTTTTTTCTTTCCTTTTGGTAGGAGAAAGACATATGCGGTTGGATTAGTACAATTATTGGTAGCATTATAGTCAGTATTCCAAGAAATGATGGCTTTTTCTATTGCCCCCGATGCATGTAATGGAATCGAGTACTATACCTTTTTGAGGCGCGCATACATAAAGGGAATTCCTTTCTTGTCCAATACAAAATTGAATATAAGAAAATACTTTCCAGAAAAAAAAAAAACAATTTATTTTTCTGGCTACGGATTTATGGAACCTCACTTACTAGTTTGAAGTTGAAAAATAGATTTCATGCAAATTGCACACTGAGCTTTTGGTATAGGTGTCCCGGGGCTAATAATCTACGAAGAAAGGAGGGGGAAGGACAGATCAACCAAAGATCCTACTCCTCTTAGAAAGATGAATGAATCATTTTTCCGATTTTTCATTTTGTTTTAAGGCCCCATCGACGAAAGAACAAATAGGAAAATAGTAAATTTGATGAATATTCATTTTATACGGTCTCATCTTTATCACACTTCTTTGTCTTCCAAGTAAAAAATGGTTTCGTTCTAAACTCCTTTCTTTTTCCATTTAGCTTTTATTGTTTGTTTGGGTTTGTAACTATGTGACCACTGGAAGTGGAAGAGCTATTTGATGAGACTTCATCAGATGATTGTACAAGAAGGAACTAGATAGATTAGAGAGAAAAAAAGAACAGATGATAAAAAATGATAAATAAATAAAGGAATTTTGGATTGGGTCAGGAATCCAAGTTTGGGGCGGTATGGATAAAAGAACTTCCTATGTTATACTATTCAATTCTCGACGACGAATTGATTTGATAGTTCAGATATTGTTATTCATGATATTGATCCGATTCAAGATCATCGAGAGGTAATATTCATTCAGTGAATTTACAGGCCAAAGATTTATCATCTCTATGGGATTAAATCCCGAGTTATTGCGAAGTAAAAAACCGATGAGATTATGGAAGTAAATATTCTTGCATTTATTGCTACTGCACTATTTATTCTAGTTCCTACCGCTTTTCTACTTATCATTTACGTAAAAACAGTCAGTCAAAACGATTAATTATTAACTAATTTGAATGAAACTTGACTTCTGAGTTCTTAGCCAAAATTGACGAAATAAAATGAAAAAGATTCCAATTTCATGTCTTAAATGAAATGAGTGGACTAGAATCGGCAGTATTCTAATAGATAGATAGTATGGTAGAAAGATTCATCTATTTCTTTCTACCATACTATTTATTAGTTAGATTGTAGTGCCCCCTGGAATAAAATAAAGATAGAGGCTGCATTTGATATGGATCTATAGATCAATCTACAATATTATCTTGATATATGTGAATATCAATTCCATATATGGGATTGACATAGCATCCAATTCCATTTATTTGCTATATCTATTTGTTCTGATCAATCTGAATTACTCTTATGTCTTATAGTTTGAATTACTATATTTTTGATTTCCAATCTGAATCTCGGTATCTATTGAAAGAATCAAATCAATGAAGGAAAGGCGATAGATATAGGCATATTCAAAAAATCACGTAGTAATTTTTTTTTTAACATTCCCAAGAAGTAATTGAGTAAACCATTGACAGTAGTTCCACGGGCATCGAAAAGGAAGAGTAAACCTCACTGATTTTTAACGCCTGAACCATGATATGAAATAAGTTGATAAAGTATAAATCCAATTTAAAAAATTCGAAAGCGGTAAATGCGCAATATGTGACTCACCTGACGATCTTATTCTGCATAGTATCTCGTTAGACAACCACTATTTTTATATCCTTTCTTTCTCATATAAAGTGTGTATACACTTAACAAAACCACTTCTTCTTTGAACAGTAAAGAGAGAAACAAATAAAAAAAAGGTCCGGCCCTCCTCAGTATGAGGCCGTTTATTGGAATAGAAAATTTCGGAAGAATTAGGTTCGAATAAAATTCCTGGGATCCTCTTCTTTTCGAACTACAAACATGGGAATCGTTGAAATAGCTCTTTGATTGAAAGAGGATGATTCCTATAATACATTACTCCAGTCGAGTCCAATGTCCAATGGAATTTCAAATTTTATTTTGTTCAAAACGTGTTGCAGAACGATCTAGAAAGCAATTGATATTGATACAGTTTGCTTCCTTAACTCAATTAGTAGGACCCCTAGAGTCCACTCCTTCCCCACACTACGAGTGAAAGGGAAAAAGTAAAGACTACCATTAAAGCAGCCCAAGCAAGACTTACTATATCCATATGAATTATGTCCCCTATCTCTATAAATATAAAGGAATTGTTCCATTATTCCTCACTAATAATAGTGGAATCAATGGCGCAGAGTCAAAAAGAACAAAGACTATTAATAAACCAATCCAATAAATTAGCTCATTTTAGAAGAAATTCCTATTTGATTTCTAATCGGGAAAGATTAAACACAAGCAAAATCCGCAGTAACATCTCAAGGGAATGTTACTAATGGAACATGTAGGAATAATAGGTCCTATTCTTTTTTTGTTGACCCTTATTTCAATTGATTGGATGCTTGAGCACTCAGAGATTTTCGTGAGTTCCTCGTATATAATAAAGTACCTTCCACAACTATTTCCACAACTATTTAGATTTCCTATCGGGCTCTCCAATCTAATCCAGGGTCCAGTCATTATACAATGCATTAATAATAGAAAATTTTTATTTGTAGTAGAAGGTAATTGCGAAGTCTTGATAGCCCCTCTAGCATTCGAATATTTCCTTGAAGCCTAAATATGCAATGCAAGGATATTTACAATTTTTTAGAAAAACCCCCAGACCAGATGTTTAGAATCAAACAAGTATCAACAGTCTGCTTTCTCTGCTTCTGTTGGGGAATGATTCGGCGGGTTATATCAACAGAAGAAAAGAAGAGATTTCTAGTTTTTTGTTGATCAGGCGACACCCGGATTTGAACTGGGGAAAAAAGGATTTGCAGTCCTCTGCCTTACCACTCGGCCATGTCGCCAAAATGCTACAAATACAAAATAGATGAAAACTTTCCCGGATTACTGAACTGCTTTTTTATTGTACTTGCACTTTGAGTTCTGTTTTCCTAAATTTTTCCTAAAAGTCAAAGAAATCCTAATCCTTCTTCCCTTTTGATTGGGTTTGATTCATCCTTTCAATTTCGATTGAGTCTATCTCAAAATTCATAATGTTCAAAACTTTCTCTTACCTTTCTCAAAACTTTCTCTTACCTTTCTATTGAAAAATAAAATGTGGATTTTCAGTCGCAAAATCCAAAATTCAACTTTCTGAAAATAGGAACCATTAACTATTGACTTAGAATGCATGAATGATTCTTGGATTTGAATCTCCAAATTTTGTTTTCCTAATGACATAAGAAAATACAACTTGATATATAACTAAGCAGTATGGATTTTTTCAATCAAAAAATCCTTCTCAATTTTAATTATTAATTATAACAACAATTATGAGTATATGTAAACCCCCCAAGATAAATTGTTAGACGGATATATATTATTTATATATGTTCCCGATAGAGAATTATCAGATATCAGAAAAGTATCATACTTAAATTTTAATTTTGAATTGAATAGAAAATTTAAATTATGTTTTCATAGAGCACAACCTGTGTTGCCCCGAATAGAACATAGAACGACAATAAAACAATAAAAGAGAAGAAAGACGGATATTATAGATATCTCCACACGTGTTTAAGCCATACAAACCCTCTTTTCTTATACACTTCACAATCGTATTCTACTCAAAAATCCGTAAACAAAATCTCTCTCTTCTCTGCGAATCATTTTTTGAACAACGAACTCCATAACATAAAGGGGGGTTAAAGGCTAAAAAGCCGATTCTAATTCTATATATTCTTTCTTATTTTTATGCCTTTATCTCAGCGAACAGATCAAATGTCCAATCCATTTATTTTTCTGGTATTCAAGCAGGTTGG